CAGGGTAATGATGCATCAACCTGCTAGTGCTTTTTATGAGGCACAGACGGGAGAATTTGTCCTGGAAGCGGAAGAACTACTGAAGCTGCGCGAAACCATCACAAGGGTTTATGTACAAAGAACCGGAAAACCTTTATGGGTTGTTTCCGAAGACATGGAAAGAGATATTTTTATGTCAGCAACAGAAGCCCAAGCCCATGGAATTGTTGATCGTGTAGCGGTTAAAAAATAACAAAAACTAAAAGAACAGGGATTTCACGCAAATCCGCGATTTGAGATTTTATCGTCTTACCGGGTTTAATATTCTATTAATTAATAATTAATCTATTAATATATAATATATAAATGATTCATAATCATCCGGTTAGGATCGATCTAAACCAGCTCATTATGTATATGATTCAACATGCCAACTATTAAACAACTTATTAGAAACACAAGACAGTCAATCAAAAAAGTCACGAAATCTCCTGCTCTTCGGGGATGTCCTCAGCGACGAGGAACATGTACTAGGGTGTATGTGCGACTCGTTCAGATAATGTGCTAGGCCAAAAGAAAGAAAACAATTGATCCAGTATTGGCGATCAGTACCAATGAATAGGATAGAATGAAAGAAGCCCATTTACTATCTAAAACTAAAAAAGGTAAATAAAAAAAAAAAAAAAGATCTATCATATCTTTCTATTGTGTTATCAAATTTATGGTTTTCATTGGTGCCAAACCCAATCATTTCCATTTTTAATTTACGACGAGAAAGAATTCCCCATTGGTAGAAAATGGTATCCATTAAGCAGGGAAATCCGATTTAAAAAGCGGAAAGGTTATGCCCTTATTCTTGACTCTTGCAAGAACGGACTAACAGGGTCAGCTACTCAGCTAATCTTCATAATTAAATACCGTTACTGTATCGGTGGGTTTCGTTGTGAAAGACCTATTACTAGATAATTATGGGTAGAGCCAAAGAGTGTGAACTGTACAAGTTAACAATAACATTCATTAAATGAAAGAAGGGGCTCCGGTGTATAGAGAGGACCTCACCGTTTAAGAAGAAACCATAGAAACGATGGAACCCACTATACCCGTTTATATTTACTATATTTAAGTTACTACTTTTTGATTTACTATGTTTTTTTTGATACCTAGTATCAAAAAAATTTCTTATTTCGAGGCGAAAGCCTATAAAAAAAATCGTGGTCGGGAAGGTTATAGTAGCAAAAGCCATTGGAATTTTGTTTTATACATTGGAAGAATCCGTTTTGTTATTAATAGACTAGGAAAGGGTAAGGAAATAACTGAAAGAAAAGAAATCAATTAGTTATTCATCAAAGTTTCATTTATTCAATGACCAGAATTAAACGCGGATATATAGCTCGAAGACGTAGAACAAAAATTCGTTTATTTGCCTCAAGCTTTCGGGGGGCTCATTCAAGACTTACTCGGACTATTACTCAACAGAAAATAAGAGCTTTGGTTTCAGCTCATCGGGATAGAGATAGGCAAAAGAGAGATTTTCGGCGTTTGTGGATCGCTCGGATAAATGCAGTAAGTCGAGAAAATAATGTATACTATAGTTATGGTAGACTAATACACAATCTGTACAAGGGGCAGCTGCTTCTTAATCGTAAAATACTGGCACAAATAGCTATATTAAATAGGAATTGTTTTTATATGATTTCTAATGAGATCATAAAATAAGGAGATTGGAAGGAATCCGTTGGAATGTTTTAAATGGAGTTCCCTGGAGAATGAACTCCGGGAAGGTAGAGTAGAAATTAGTATGATAAAATATCATCATATGAGAAAGTTGTCAAAATGAACAAACACGTTCAATAAAACAAGATTTATTCTTCTTTCCCAATTCTTTTTTTCTTACGACACGATAATCAAATCTGGATTCTCAGATTTTTCGAACAAAACGTAAATTCGCGTTTGAGTTCGGATTGGAATTTTATTTTGATTCAATTGAAGAGTTATTTATTTTTAGTTCTCAGACCAGCAGTTCTAGTGGTCGACTCGCTTCTTTCAAATTGTTTCTCATTATTAAGAAAAGGTAACGAAGATAAAATACGAGCTTGTTTTATAGCGACGGTAATTAATCGTTGTTGTTTTAAAGTCAATTTATTCACCCGTCTAGATAATATTTTTCCTTGTTCACTAATAAATCGACTAATTAAACTCATGTTTCGATAATCAATTCGATCCCCCGATTGGATCGGGGGCAAACGCCTACGAAAAGATCGCTTGGATTTAAGAAAGAATCGCTTGGATTTATCCATGGTTTGTTTATTCCTTATCCCGAGAATCCTACTCCTATTTCGATCGGATCAAAACAAAAACGATCAAAAATGATTTAGAATTAATAAATAGGATTTGCTTCAATAGGATTTGTTTATATTTAATATATGTTATAGAAATTGTTATGTTATATATATAATATATAATATGTCGTTTTTCATCTTCCTTGGGTTGGAAGGCGGGCACGGAGGCGATAGGTTCGATCTATTTCTTTATTTCACTGTGAATCGTATGTTTGTAACAAAAGGGACAGAATTTTCTCAATTCCAATCGACCAGGCGTATTATGCCGATTCTTTTGAGTAATATATCTAGAAATGCCCATTGATTTTTTATTAACACGGTTTCGAACACAAGTGGTACATTCCAAAAAAACCGTTACTCGGACATCTTTACCCTTGGCCATGAACCTCCTTTGGGTTTTTGACTGACTCCGTTTTTCTATTTTCCAATCCGAAGGGAATAAGAAGAAAGGAACGAAAAAAAAAAAAAATAGAAGTTGCTAACTCGAAATAAAATTATGAAAGATTTCGTTTCAATTTCAATCAATAATCACTATAGTAATAATAAGAAATATTATGATTTCTAACTATATTTAATTTACACTTTATAAATACAAATCGCTGTACAGTATTTCATTTAAGTATCTTGTATGATATTGTTGCTACAGCCATCACATTTCCGTTTATAAAAAAAAAAAAAGAAGAGAAGGAGAGGGATTAGTCACAGATATTTTATTGTATCTCTAATCTTCTTCACTCCCCCCCATCTCACTAACTAGAATGAAAAAAAAGGAAATATCAACGCGTCCGGAAATAAACGATTGATCTCGATCAATAAACCCGCTAAAGCCCCGAACCATAGAGTACTTACTACCGGTGCCACGGAGAGGTATGTTTTTAGATCTCGCATTGAAAATCCTCCTTCTTTATTCGTTATTGTAATTTTATTGTAAAATGTAATACATAATGGTAATACATATATGATCCGATGTGCATATGTAGTTAACGATTGACCGCTTGTATTTGTACGCAGAATCCCTAATTCAAATTGAAATGTACAACTTGACTTAAAATGTACAACGATTCAGTACAGTAGATAGTCGATATTCCTTTTCTTAAAACAAAAAAATAAGTCCCTTTTTACTTCTACCTGAGAATTCCCGAAAAATAGTCATTTTTTTTTTTTTACTTTATGGCGGGTTTCATCTTTATTTAATTTAATACGTATATAATATAAGTCTTTTAACATTATATGTTATATTATATATGAGTATGTTATATGATATATGAGACCAAAAAGAAGAAATAACAAGATAGTTTGTGTATATTAATGGAAGAAATAAAGATGTGGAAAACAAGACAGAGATTCTCTACAATGACACTATAGGCCAATTGAAAGGGATGTAGCGCAGCTTGGTAGCGCGTTTGTTTTGGGTACAAAATGTCACGGGTTCAAATCCTGTCATCCCTACCTATTACTTATGGGCAGTAACGAGGGATCAATTTCAATTGATTAAAATTGGATATAAAAAATCAATCTTTAATTTTATTATATTATTTATGATAGTATATACATGCAAGACAAATTGGGTCACAAAATGGTTTTTGTGATAATAAAGCGCTCTTAGTTCAGTTCGGTAGAACGTGGGTCTCCAAAACCCGATGTCGTAGGTTCAAATCCTACAGAGCGTGATTCCATTCTTGTTATTTGTTCCGTTGAAAATTACACTGAAATACTTGAACAGCAATCTTAATTTGACCTCCTGTAGATTAACGAAAAAGAAAGTAGGAGGTCAATCAAAAAAAAGAGATGTTAATTAATCAAAGGTCCAATTGATCACCACGTCTGTATTGTAAATATGCAGTTACGAATAATCCAGCCAAAGTAATAGGAATTAGACCTAAGACAATTCCAAATAGAAAAACTTCAATCATTTCAATTTCTTTGAACGGAGAAAAGGGGAGGTAATATCTATCCTTAAATATTAATCCGCATTACCCATGAATCTCAATGACCAAGAATTGGAAATTGACCGGGTAAGGAACTATAGAATATATGAACTACCACAGAAGGTTTTTTTTTAGGAATGGTTCATGCAATTAATTTCAAATAAGTCGTATCTTGTTTAGACCGATAAATAGAGCTGAGGTTATAGTCAAAGCTGCTAGTAGAAAACCGAAATAACTAGTTATAGTAAGCATGAAGAGGATAAATTGAAATAAAATATGTTTTTTTTATACATATGTTTATAAAGCACTTCCCTAAGTTTCCGTTTTTGAAAGATACGAGGATAAGCAAAAATACCAATTGGAAGGATAAGTTCAATTGAAAGTTTTTTATTTAGCAATTATTATAATTTTTTTTATTTAGCAATTATTATAATTATAGACGGTACTGACAAAAATAGAGTAACATAGGTAAGAAATAAATTCCTCATCTGGGACATCTACCCCTCCTGAAATTTTGAATCAACAGATTCCTTGAGCAACTCTTGAGTCAAGTAAACTAGTAACTAATAGTAATAACCAATATATAGATATAGAATATTAATTATTATTATAAATATTTTATTATTATATAAATTTTGTATTATTATAAATTCAATATTAAAATATTTAATTAAATATTAAAGTACTAAACTTTGTTTTCGAACTTCATTCAAAAAAAGAAACTTTCTTTGAATCACTATGGAAAAAAAAATTA